GGTACTGGAAGTGGAATGAAAGGGATGATCCATGAATATTGATATGTATGTTCCATAAAATAAAAAATCCTTTTTATTTTATTCTTAATTTTATTTTTTCTTATTCACTGGTTTGTATATATATATATTTTTTTTTTCAAAGGGGACAATAAAAAAGCACGCGATTTCAAACCTAAATAGAAATGTTTTCGAATTAATATAATCCTTCATAAATCTTTGAAAAGCAATATATATTCAAATAAAAAAATTAGAAATGATTAAAAAATATTACTAAGTTACTGTCAAAAGATTTTATTTGTCTTTTTTTATTACTACTAAATAAAATTTTATTGTGATTTTATGCAAATACAGAAAAAGTGAATTATAATTCCATATTACAATAATTTATATACATATATTAAGAATAGAACAAAGATTTCCACGACAAAAAAAAACTTAATATTAATTATATAAAAAAAGCTTGACCTAAAACAAAGTTATTTGAGTTTGATTATTTAGGATTGTTAAGGAATGGATTTTCATCGTGGAATTTAGTGATTGTCTTTCAGTACACTAAGTGAGCTTTTTTTATTTATATTTTTTAAGAAAGATTACTATAATGATATGTTTTTTTTACATATGATGTGAAGAAATATTATAAATTTTTTATAATATAAGCTATCAGTATAGATTATTTAAATGAGTACTCTCATACGGATTTCAAACGTTAAAAAAAAAAGTTGGGTTTGAAACTTTTGAATGTCTTTTTTGTTTTGAAAATAATATATAATAAAATTTGAAAGAAAAAAACTCGTACGGAGTACGAAAGAATAAAATAATAAATGTCTTTGACATCCAATTATACCACTGAAATTTTTTTTTCATTTTTGAATGGCAGTTCCAAAAAAACGTACTTCTATCTCGAAAAAGCGTATTCGTAAAAAAATTTGGAAAAGGAAGGGATATTGGACATCGTTGAAAGCTTTTTCATTAGGGAAATCACTTTCTACAGGTAATTCAAAAAGTTTTTTTGTACAGCAAAATAAATAAAAAACACTATAATAATTAGAATTAGCCTAACTTAAAAACCAATTTGTTTAAATACATCTAAAAAAAATAGGAAGCAAAAGAAGAAAAAAAGACAATATATAGATAAAATATATAAAAAATAAAGGTTCGCTTTTTTTTAGTTCCAAAAAGGGGATTCGTATTTTTCCCATCACTACCTTGAGACAATAATAAAAAAAGATCTTTTATTTCCTCTTAATGAGGAAATAAAAGATCTTGAAATTAATTACTTTAAGTGAGCAAAAAATCTTATGTTTGTACAATATAAAAAGATACATCAAAAAAAATATTTTGATAATTTTTTTGATTTCTCTTGAGCAATTAGGAAAATCTAATTTTATTTAAAATTGCTAAGGATTTTGAAGAAGTTTTTATTTTTCGAAAAAGCATTTTTTTATCAATTTTTTTTCATATAAATGAAAAAAAAATGATAAAGAGCATTTAGAGTTTTGTCTTTGGGTTGAAGTTCCAACTACTTTAATTTAGTTACATTTTTCATTGTATTCTCGAAAAAAATATAAAGGACAAAAAGTCAATTGAAATTTTAATAAATTGGCTTCTTTATTTAAATTTTAATCTCGACGATTGAATCAAAACTTGTTAATATTGTTTTGAACAAGTTGCCGCTATGGTGAAATTGGTAGACACGCTGCTCTTAGGAAGCAGTGCTAGAGCATCTCGGTTCGAGTCCGAGTAGCGGCATAAGATCTTCTAAAAGAGATATTATAAGTTTTATAATCAAAATAATACCCGACTTTTTTCTAAAATCGGGTAAAACCTAGTATTAATTTATTAATTTTTAACAAATTTTTTATGATTTTTTCAATTTTAGAGCATATATTAACTCATATATCTTTTTCGGTCGTTTCAATTGTGCTGACAATTTATTTTTTAACTTTATTAGTTAATTTAGATGAAATCATAGGATTTTTTGATTCATCAGATAAAGGAATCATAATTACGTTTTTTGGTATAACAGGATTATTATTAACTCGTTGGATTTATTCAGGACATTTTCCATTAAGTAATTTATATGAATCATTAATTTTTCTTTCGTGGGCTTTTTCAATTATTCATATGGTTTCCTATTTTAATAAAAAACAACAAAATAAGTTAAACACAATAACTGCGCCAAGTGTTATTTTTATTCAGGGTTTTGCTACTTCAGGTCTTTTAAACAAAATGCCTCAGTCTGCAATATTAGTACCAGCTCTCCAGTCCCAGTGGTTAATGATGCACGTAAGTATGATGATATTAGGCTATGGCGCTCTGTTATGCGGATCATTATTATCAATAGCTCTTCTAGTGATTACATTTCGCAAAGTCGGACCTACTTTTTGGAAAAAGAATATAAAAAAAAATTTTTTATTAAATGAATTATTTTCTTTTGATGTACTTTACTACATAAATGAAAGAAATTCTATTTTACTACAACAAAACATTAATTTTAGTTTTTCTAGAAATTATTATAGGTATCAACTGATTCAACAATTAGATTTTTGGAGTTTTCGTATTATTAGTCTTGGATTTATCTTTTTAACCGTCGGCATTCTTTCAGGAGCTGTCTGGGCTAATGAGACATGGGGTTCATATTGGAACTGGGACCCAAAAGAAACTTGGGCATTTATTACTTGGACTATATTCGCAATTTATTTACATATTAAAACAAATAGGAATGTTAGGGGTATAAATTCTGCAATTGTGGCTTTGATCGGTTTTATTTTAATTTGGATATGCTATTTTGGCGTCAATCTTTTAGGAATAGGTTTACATAGTTATGGTTCATTTACATCGAATTAAAGTAACAAATAAGAAGGAATCGAAATCTAAATAAAAAAATAAAAAAATAGCATCTATATCTAACTTCATATAAGTTAAGAAATCTCATTTAGTTTTAGTAGTAAATCATAAAGAACCTTTTGAATCAAGTAGTACAATGATTCAAAAGGTTCTCACAATACAAAGACCAAAGACTTCTGATTACAATTCACTTTAATGCTTTTTTTTTTCCTGAAAACTATCCATAAAAATAATTAGATAAAATGGATTCGACCTTGTCACTTGCTAATGAGAGCACAAAATCAGGATAAATCCCAATACCAATTATGGGTAAAAGAATAGAGATTGAAAGAAATAACTCTCGGGGTCCAGAATCAAAAAAAGAAAAGTTTTTGATATTAATTAACTTGTATCCATAGAACATTTGGCGTAACATAGATAATAAATATATAGGAGTTAATATCATTCCAATTGCCATTACAAAAATAATGAAAATTTTGGAAATTAAGAAATATTTTTGGCTGGTAATTATTCCAAAAAAAACAATGAATTCTGCAATAAAACCACTCATGCCCGGCAATGCAAGGGAAGCCATCGATAAAATAGTGAACATTGTAAATATTTTTGGAATGGAGATAGCCATTCCACCCATTTCATCAAGATAAACAAGCCTAATTCTATCATAACTCGTTCCTGCCAAGAAAAAAAGTGCAGCGCCAATAAATCCATGAGAAATTATTTGTAAAATAGCTCCATTAAGTCCAGGATCCGTTATAGAACTAATACCTATAATTATAAAACCCATATGAGATACAGAAGAATAGGCTATTCTCTTTTTTAAATTACGTTGACCGGGAGATGTTGAAGCTGCATAAATTATTTGGATTGTACCGACTACCAACAACCAAGGAGAAAACATAGAATGAGCGTGGGGTAATAATTCCATATTGATTCGAACCAACCCATAGGCTCCCATTTTTAATAAGATTCCAGCGAGAAGCATACAGGTACTGTAATGTGCCTCACCGTGGGTGTCAGGTAACCAAGTATGTAAAGGTATAATCGGTGATTTGACGGCAAAAGCAATAAGAAATCCAATATAAAATAGTATTTCAAGTGTAACAGGATAGGATTTATTAGCTAAGAGTTCTAAATTTAATGTTGGTTCGTTCGAACCATATAAACTTATACCTAAAACTCCTATTAATAAAAAAATAGAACTTCCTGCCGTGTACAAAATAAATTTTGTAGCCGAATACAGACGTTTCTTTCCACCCCACATGGATAAAAGTAGATAAACGGGAATTAATTCTAATTCCCACATGATGAAAAAAAGTAGAAGATCCCGAGAAGAAAATGATCCTATTTGACCGCTGTACATTGCTAACATCAGGAAATGAAAAAATCGGGAATCCCGAGTAACTGGAAAAGCCGCTAAAGTGGCTAAAGTAGTAATAAATCCCGTCAGTAAAATAGTTCCTATAGAAAGTCCATCTATTCCCATTCTCCAGTAAAAATCAAAAAAATCGATCCATTTATAATCTTCGGACAGTTGAATTAATGGATCGTCCATTTTAAAATTATAACAAAAAGCGTAGGTCGTTAGAAGAAGTTCTAAGATGCAAATGCATATAGTATACCATTTATTGACTTTATTTCCCCTATGCGGGAGAAATAACATTAATGAACCAGCAGATATTGGAAAAACAACAATTATTGTTAACCAAGGAAAATCATTCGTGGTAAAGACAAGATACACCAGGTCCAAAGAACGCGTACTCAAAAAAAATATATAAATAAAAAATTTTTAACTTTTTTGAGTACGAGTACTTGTCAATAAAAAAAATAAAATGTATTCCAAATTTATTCAAATGAGGTTTTCGGTAACGTATCAATAAGCTAGACCCATACTTCGAGTTGTTTCATGCCATAAATAAACTCGAACGCTCAAAAAATCCGTTGGACAGGCGGATTCACATCTCTTACAACCAACACAGTCCTCGGTTCTTGGAGCAGAAGCTATTTGCTTAGCTTTACATCCATCCCAAGGTATCATTTCTAATACGTCTGTAGGGCATGCTCGGACACATTGAGTACATCCTATACAAGTATCATAAATTTTTACTGAATGTGACATAGGATCGATAGTTTTTTGAATGTCATAAATTTTCAATCTAGTAAACTTCTAACTGAATGGTATATTAAAATACTAGATGAAGCAATGATTTCCTTTAATAGAATTTTTGTAATGAATTTTGGCTCAATTCATAAAAAATGGGGCTAAAATACTTTGATTTCTTAGATTTTTACAAATAGAATCTCGTAGGTCATAACTTATCATATATGCAAATTTCAATCTATAATTTTTTTAGTTATGTTACTTATTTAATAAGGTCGATTGGTTTATGCGAATTGATTTTCTGTTACGATAAATTGACGAGACTATAGCTAATCCAATAGCTGCTTCAGCGGCTGCAATTGCTATAACAAAAATGCAGAAAATTTCCCCTTTTAGTTGGGAATTATCAAAAAAATCAGAAAATGTTACGAAATTCATATTAACTGCATTGAGTATAAGTTCAAGACACATAAGAGCCCTAACCATATTTCGACTTGTGATCAATCCATAAAGACCAATCAAAAATAAATAGGCACTCAAAACAAGTACATGTTCGAGTATCATTCAGCAACTCCTTATCAATTTTGATTCATTTCAATATGAAAAATAATTCACCGGATTCCATCAACTAGAATATAACAAAAAAGTACGAATAAAAAAAATATTTAGGTAAAAAAAATTTTCAAATATATATCAAATACAAATATATATCAAATATAAAAATTGATCCTTAAAATATGAAATAGTATTCAATCAAATTTAATTGAATGAACGGAAAAAATCATAACATACACAAAGTTTTCTTTGGTCTTTAATAATTTAGAACATTTTTTATTGACGAGCCACAGAAATTGCACCTATCAAAGCAACTAAAAGAATTATTGAAATGAGTTCAAATGGCAGAAAAAAATCTGTTGATAAATGAATTCCTATTTGTTGACTATTACTTATTAAATCTTGCTCTAGAATCTGGTTTAATTTTGTAGTCCAAATAACCCCGTACCATGACGTATCGAGAATAGTAGACATTAATAAAAAAAGAATAGTTGTACAAACCAACGAAGTAATCCCATTCCCAATGGTCCACAGATTGAAATCTGTGGAATATTCTGAATCATTCATGAACATCACAGCAAATATGATTAAAACATTTATGGCCCCCACATAAATAAGGAGTTGTGCAGCAGCTACAAAATGGGAATTTGATAGAATATACAATAAAGATATACAAACAAGAACAAATCCTAAGGAAAAGGCTGAAAATATTGGGTTGGGAAGTAATACCACTCCCAGACCCCCTACTAGAAGACCGGATCCCAGAAAAACTAAAAGAAAATCATGTATTGGTCCAGGCAAATCCATTATATTATTAAAATAAGAAAAAATCGAAATCCTTTTCATGACCTTATTAATTTAACCAGGAAATTTGTTTTTTATATGTTTCTAAATAGAGTGAAATTAGAATCTAATGGATATGAATTGATGTAGATACAATTATTAGTATTAGGCTGTTTTCTCTTTTTTTTTTCTAAAGTGTATTTTCAACCTATCAATTTCAAGAAAGTAATTACGAATATATTATATTAAAAGAATGTGCCTTAATACTTAATATTATTATATAAATACAATACAAGTTTTTAATTAAATTCTTTATATAAATATAATTCAACAACTTGGAATTCTTTTTTTAATCAAATTAAAGGGTTTACCCCATTTTTTGTTTGAGGTGAATTCCAAATTGTTCGAATAGTGTAATCGTCAATTACTGACATTGGTAAACGACCCAAAGCTATTTGATTATAATTCAATTCGTGACGATCATAAGTGGAAAATTCATATTCTTCAGTCATTGACAAACAATTTGTTGGACAATACTCAACACAATTACCACAAAATATACAAATTCCAAAATCAATACTGTAATTAAGCAATCGTTTTTTTCGAATATTAGTTTCCAATTTCCAATCAACAACAGGCAAATCTATAGGACATACTCGAACACATACTTCACAAGCAATGCATTTATCAAATTCAAAATGGATTCGACCGCGGAAACGTTCCGATGTTATTAATTTTTCATAGGGATATTGAATAGTTACAGGTAAACGATTTGTGTGGGATAAGGTAATCATGAAACCTTGACCAATATACCTTGCAGCTCGTAGGGTTTGTTGACCATAATTCATGAACCCGGTTATCATAGGAAGCATATTGTAATTATCTCTGAATAATTTTATCTTTGTTTCTGTCTCTTGTTTAAAACAAATAATGAATATATTAGATTCATTTTAAATTTAGAGTGAAAAGAGTTGGAAAGAAGTGGTTAATAATAGATTACCAAGGGAAATAGGTAAAAGAAATTTCCATCCAAGATTTAATAGTTGATCCATTCTTAGCCTAGGTAAAGTCCATCTTGTTGCGATAGAAACGAACAAAAACAAATAAGTTTTAGCTAATGTAATAAAGATACCAATTGTTGTTCCAAAAATTTGATCCCTTTGAAATAGCTCCAGAATAGATATATACGGAATAGAAATATTCCAACCGCCTAAGTATAGAACTGTTACAAATAATGAGGAAATTAATAGATTTAGATAAGAAGCAACGTAAAATAAACCAAATTTTATACCTGAATATTCAGTTTGATAACCTGCTATTAATTCTTCTTCCGCTTCTGGTAAATCAAACGGTAACCTCTCGCATTCTGCTAGGGAAGAAATTAGAAAAATGATAAAACCTATAGGTTGACGCCACAAATTCCATCCCCAAAAACCATATTTTGATTGTGCCTCAACTATATCAACTGTACTTAAACTGTTAGATAATCCTAGTCGGCGAGAACATTACTATTTTCACCGCTATTTCAGAACCGTACATGAGGTCTTGGCCTCATACGGCTCCTCGGGGGCCATAAATAAATCTAAGGACCAGATTATAATTTAGATGGATATGATGTGTTCTAAAATGGATTAAATATATCTGGGGTCCCGAATTATACCAATGGAATTCTGTCTGCTCAAATTCTAAGAATAAAAAACGCGCTTCGGAATTCATCTCACCCCTTTACAAATTTGAATTTCTATTTGTTGAGTAATAACTTAACCCTTTAATAAAAAACTCCTAAAAAAAAAAAGTATTTAAGCCCATCGTGGTTTTCGATTACGAAAAATAATTAGACATCCTATTTTTTTATTATTCATGACAGAAATTCGATTTTATTTTCGAAATATATGAAAAAAAAAAGAGCCTTGTTTCGTTCCTATTCTTCTTTCTTTTTTAGAAAAAAGTTGGTAGACTTATAAAAAATAAAGGATTATTTCGTTTCTGATAGTCATTACATTTGTCGGTGGATAGGAGCATACTCTGAATCGGAATCTTGGGGAGTACTGTCTGATCATTTCTACTAATTTAAAGCCCCAATTAACCTTCTTTTTTTTATCTTATGTTAGGCCTAAATATCCTTTTCAATTTGGTTAATCTCTATTACAAATTCTTTGTGTATTTTGGTGTTTCTAACCATCCACTCACTTTTACCTAATTGCCGCTCACTTTGTAATACATGTATGTTAATCTATATAACTGATAGTGAAAACGTCATCCGGTTACCGGTTAATATATTTAACCCGCTTCAAGTCAGGATGACTAATCAACCAACCTTGGGGTAAAGTGATTCTTACACTTATGTTTATTTCCGTTTAACCTTTGTACATAGGAAATGAGACTCATTTTTCGTTTTACTGCAAATTTCAGAGCAGTTTTTTTTTCACTCATATATAACTATCAAATTCCTTTTATTAATTATTTCGATTAATTCGAAAGATAAATATATATTCCGTTTTTTAACTGATTCGTCTAGAAGAAACGGAATAGTAAAAATAAACGTTTCTGTTTCAACGAATCGCACGTAGAGATATTGATAAAACACATAGAGTTAATGGTATTTCATAACTAATCGATTGGGCAGCAGCTCGCAGACCACCTAAAAAAGAATATTTATTATTTGATCCATATCCTGACATAAGAAGTCCAATAGGAGCAATACTTGAGATGGCAATCCATAAAAAAATACCGATATTGAGATCCGCTAAAACAAGGTGATTGCTAAAGGGAATTACTGAATAACTTAGTAAAATAGAGATAACTGCTATAGATGGTCCAATACTAAATAAAGGAGTATTTCCTCTAGATGGACGAAGATTTTCTTTGAAAAGTAGTTTTGTCCCATCGGCTAGAGCTTGAAGAATTCCCAACGGGCCGGCGTATTCAGGTCCAATACGTTGTTGTATCCCTGCAGATATTTCTCTTTCTAACCACACAATTACTAGTACACCTGTTATGATTCCCAATACAAGAGAAAATATAGGGACAAATATCCATATGAGTCCATAGACCTCTTTTAAAGATTCCAATTTAACAAAAGAATTTATAGTTTGGACTGCTGTTGCATAAATTATCATTTTAACGATCAACTTCTCCCATAATTATATCTATGCTACCGAGTATCGTCATAATATCAGCCAATTTCATTCTTTTAACTAGTTCAGGAAGAATTTGCAAATTAATAAAACCCGGTGGTCGTATTTTCCATCTCCAAGGAAAACCGCTTTGATCTCCTATGAGAAAAATTCCCAACTCCCCTTTTGGAGCTTCAACTCTTACATAAAGTTCTTGTTTTGATAATTCAAAAGTAGGAGAAGGTTTTTTACTAATGAATCGATATTCAAAATCATTCCATTCTGGATTCCTTTTTCTATCAAAGCCCCTGCTTTCTAAATTCTCATAGGGACCCCCTGGAAGTCCTTCCAGAGCCTGTTGAATAATTTTTATGGATTCTGTCATTTCGCTAAGTCGTACTAAATAACGAGCTAATGAATCTCCTTGTTTTTGCCATTGAATTTCCCATTCAAATTCATCGTAAGACTCATAACGATCAATTTTACGAAGATCCCATGGTATTCCGGATGCGCGTAGCATTGGTCCGGATAAACCCCAATTTATTGCTTCTTCCCCACCAATAATCCCAACTCCTTCAACCCGTTCTAAAAAAATAGGATTTCGTGTAATGAGTTTTTGATATTCAACAACCTCTGTTAAAAAATAATCACAAAAATCCAAGCATTTATCTATCCAACCATAAGGTAAATCAGCCGCTATTCCTCCAATACGAAAAAAATTATGCATCATTCTCATACCGGTGGCAGCTTCGAATAGATCATATACAAATTCTCGTTCTCTGAAAATATAGAAAAAGGGAGTCTGTGCACCAATATCTGCCATAAAAGGGCCGAGCCATAACAGATGAGAAGCTATACGACTCAATTCCAGCATAATTACTCTGATATAGCTGGCCCTTTTAGGAACTTGAATATTTCCCAATTGTTCTGGTCCATTTACTGTTATTGCTTCTGTAAACATAGTAGCTAAATAATCCCATCGCGTTACATACGGTAAATATTGTATAATTGCTCGGTTTTCTGCAATTTTTTCCATTCCTCTGTGTAAATAACCTAATATGGGTTCACAGTCAACAACATCCTCACCATCTAGAGTAACAATTAAGCGAAGAACACCATGCATGGATGGGTGGTGAGGTCCCATATTGACTATCATAAGATCTTTTCCTGTAACTGGTCTCTTCATAAGTTTTTCCTTGATTCGTTCTGGCATGAATTAGATTTCTGAATAAAGAAGTTTATCAAAAAATTCAAGATCTAAAAAATTCACTAATTCACAATTTTTGAATTTAACGAGTTTTTAATTCCCGAATATTCAACTGATTAATTAATTCTTTATAACGTACTCTATTTTTTTTTGACAAATAAGCCAGCAGTCGTTGACGTTTTCCCAGAATTTTTCGTAGACCCCGCTGAGATAAATAATCTTTTCTGTGCAATTCCAAATGTGAAGTAAGTCTTCGTATCTTATTAGTGAAACTAAATACTTGAAATTCAACGGATCCCCTGCTTTCTTCTTTTTGTTCTTCAAATGAAATGACTATATTTTTTATCATAAAAAGAAATCCTTCCCCTTTTAATATGAATTGAAAGATATTAATTTTACTGATCAGTAATAATAATGGTAGTTTTTTTGTACAAGGATCTTAATTTAATTATCAACCTCTTAATTCTTCATTTTAGAAAAAAATCTAAATTTAGATCTCAAAAAGAAGGATTCTGTTAATTTATTTATGAATCCGCTATAATTGGTATCTATGTGATTGATTAAATTAATCTCATGTATAAAGATTTAATTTAAAACAATCCCTCATATTTGTGCATATAGTTGTTTTCATATACCGTAACTTATTATATATAGTAAAAAGTATTTATGATTAAGGAATTGGAAATCGCGTATACATGCGTATTCTTATCATACTGAAATGATTTCCGTTAGTAGTATTAAACCAATAGCGATTCATACAAGCTAAATCTTCTAATTTAAAATTGGGCCAAAGAAAGGATTTTAAATTAATTAAGTTATTTTTATCCTTATCAAGATCAAGATCTTTCTTTTTATGCAAAACGGTGGTCAAGTTTTGAATATTCTTATCAAATCTTGAATTTGTATCCCTAGCATTTTTTTTTTTTAAGTTGAAACAAATTAGAATTCGAAATTCTCTACGTCGTTTAGGGGATAGAATTTTTTCAGGGACAAAGAAATCATAATTATTTTTTTTTTTATTTACAGTTTTGTTTTGATATTTTGTAATGGATTTTTCAAAAAATTTTTTATTAATATAGCTTTTTTTTTTGTATCTTTTACTTATTTTGTGTTTATTTTTATGAACCAATGAAATACCTATGGTTCTATATATAATAAGTTGTCCATCGTTTTGTACAGACAAACGCACAGGTTCAATAATCAATATTCCTTTTTTCATTAATTTTGCAAAAGTGAAATTTTTCTCAATCATTAGAATGTCTAGGCTCATCTCTCCTCTTTCAATAGAAGATACCGCTATTTCGTTTGGATTGTTTAGTCTAACCAAGAGACAGTATACTTTTACATTATTGAGAATTTTTTGATTAAAAAAACAATTCCATCGCAATTGAAAACGCGAATATCTTGTCAGAAATAAATCAAGTTCCGCTTCTGTATTACTTTTGTATTGTTTTTTATTTTTACGTTTTTTTATTGTTGATTCTGCAAAATTTTCTTCAATATTTTTTTCTTGGTTTAATCGAGCTGCTTCGGGATTTCTTTTTGTTTCTTTATCTGATTCAAGTTCTACTTGACCGGCCGATTCTTTTTCTTCTTTATTCAGATTATAAAATCGAAGGGATTCTTTTTCATTTGATGGTATAAAACCTTTTTTCTTTCGAATGATCTTTTTATTAACATTTATGTTTTCATTAAAATTTAAAAGAAGTAATTTGATTGGTATGACCCATGGTTTCATTTTATATGTACTAGAAAATAAGAAAAATTCCGGAAAGAAAAAAAATTCAAAATTTGTTATACGCTGATTTAGTATTTCTTCATTCATTCCCATCCAATCAAAAAAGTTTCTTTTTTTATTAGCAAGATCCGTCTGCGTTATTTTATCAATTTTTTGATAATTCTGAACTTTAGTATTAATATATTTTTTTTTACTCTTAGTATCAACCCAAGGCTCAATAGTTACTTTTTTTGTAAACCAAAAGTTAAGAATTCTCCAATCCAAATATTTTCTATGCCGAATTTCCCCCATACCCCGAATATTATATTTTTCTAGAAAAGAAGAGACTAAACAATTATCTAGGGCAATGCCTATAGACATGTCAAAATTTTTTTCTGTAGAATGAATAGATTTATAGCAAAAAAGATTATATATAGAATCTTTTTTTACATTATGTTTTGGATTTAATAATGAGTCGGCCTCAAAAAATTTTTGTTTTTTATAATTATCAAATTTCTTTTTTTCATATGAATCCTCTTTGGTTAAACTTGGGTTTAGAACTAGAGAATCTTTATTTATTTTATTTTTCCAATTTTGGGTTACTAATCTAGCCCATGAAATCTGGGGTAAATTGTATTGATACTGACTTCGTAACCAGTTTTTCCATTGATTTACTTCGGAATTCAAAAAGGTTTTATTTTTCAATTCATAATGAAAGATTCCGTGTTCTTGAAAAAAAACCTTTATTTTATTCTTAACAAAAAAGGATGTTATGCATATGTTATATTCAAGAACAGCCTTTAATTTACAAAAGTTACTAACTTTAATTTGTGATAATTTGTAAAATACATATGCTTGTGATAAAGAGCATAGGTCATAACTCATTTTTTTTTTATTGGATATTAAATTTTTTATAGTCGAAATAAAATAAAGAGTATTTTTTTTTTTTTCTCCATTTTCTTCATTCTTGTAAATATATTTATCAAGAATTTTTTTTGTTGATTCAAAAAAAAGTTGTGTAGTAATTCTTGGAATATTAATGATACCTAGAAAAATAGCTATAGACATTTGTTCGATGCAAAATTTAAAAAAAAAAATGGATTTACGAATTAATCGGGTATTTTTTCTTTTGAATGTCTGCCAAATTTTTTTTGATGACTCAATTATTTTAGAATCATAACGCAGTTTGGTACAACTATTAGTTAAGTTTTGTTTTTCTTTTGAAATTTCTTCTATTTGATTTCTGATTGTCTTTTTTCTATCAATCAAATTTTTGATTTTTTTTTCGCTAAGTGAAGAATTTGTCCACTCCAAGGATTTATTTTGAACAGATAGTTCATGAATCATCTGATTACTTATTATTGAATCTTTTTTAGGTTCATTTAATTCATATATTTCTCTCGGGCCAAATAATGGAATTAGATTTCGTTTTGAAATTCCTTTTATAAAAATAAAGTTTTTGAGAATCCAGTTTTTAGTTTCTTTTGCGACTTTTAGGAAAATGGGTGCTCTTTCTTTGAAAATCCTTAAAACCACAAAAGACTTTTTTTTTAATTTTTTGATTCTTTTTTTTAATTCTTTAGAAATAGGTTCAAAAAAAGAAGGCTTTCTTTGGGCAGAACCAAACGGTAGTTCGGTTTCCATTCCCCAAACTGTTAAGAAACAAAAATCATTTTTTTCTCCTTTGTCTTTTGTTTTTTTTAGTCGAGCCTTCTGAGATGCTTGAAATTTAGATTTATGCCAAGGTTTAAGATAAAAAGGAAATAGGATTTTTATCTGAATACCATCCGTTAACCAGTTTCTTGGAAATTCTGTTTCGGATAGTTGAACCCCATTATAAGTACATTTAACATGCATTTCACGTTTCCAATCCTTTAAATCCTGGGACCACTCGGGAAATTGAAATAATAACATACGGACACTGTTTTTAATTATTATCAATAAAGGTAATATAATATATTTTCTAAGAATTGATTGAGTTACTAAGAGAGAACCTCTTATTATTTGAGCAAATAGGAAGCTATCCCAAGTTTCTGCAATTTCTATCCGTCTTGTTTCTTCTCTTTTTGATTGTTCTTCTTCTTTTTTATCAATTTTTTTTTTCCAAATGAAATTTTTAATAATTTTTTTTTTTAGCCCCCATATATCAAACGAAAAAAAAAAAAGTTTATCTATTCTATCAAAAAAAAGGGGGGAATGTACTTTTGCTTGAAAAAATTCCCAAATAACAGTTTTACGCCTTTGGGAACGCATGGATCCTTTAATTATCTCTCGACGAAAATCAGATTGTTGCGAATAACGGATCAAAGCCATTTCATCGTTTTGATCAGAATTTTGATTATCTTTGAGATTAGTATAAATCTCGCCATGTGGCTCTTTATCAGTAAAAACCACTACACGTTTTGCTTTTCTTGAACGAATTCCAGGCTCCATTGGTACATTTTCTTCATTTTCGCCTTCCAATTCTTCCAACTCACTTATTAATTTGTATGACCATCGAGGAACTTTTTTATTGATTTCAGGGAAATCAATAAAATTTTTTATAAGCGTTTGATCGTTGCTATCAGTTCTAACAATATCAAATAAAAATTTGAAAGTTTTGATTTCTTCTTCTGAATTAATTTTTTCTTCTTGTTGGGGTTCTGAAAAAAAAGAAAGTTTTTTCTCTATTGACAAA